AGCTAGGACAAGAGTAGAGGCTGTCAATGCGATTTCATAACTAGGTGGTGCGTTCAAATAATCAAAAGAAGTTCTGTTTATAAACCCTATTTTGATTGGATTCACTCGACAGAATCCAATCAAGCAGAATCCAATTTTGATACAACGCAATTCAAAAAATGAAATAGAACTCACAAAATCTATAAAAATAGAAATAGATAGAGGGTGGGGCAAAAAACTTATTAGATGCCGGAGTCAATGGTATCTAATAAGTTCTACCTACTATTGGATTTGAACCAATGACTCCCGCCGTATGAAAGCAATACTCTAACCACTGAGTTAAGTAGGTCATTTCTCATCCCAAAGAGAACCAAATGGAACCCATCCCACCGATGGATTATAAATATCATAGTCCTTATAAGCAATAATAATCTAAGTAATACCACTCAAAAATTTATGATGTTGTATCATAGAATATTCATCTTGACAACAAATTATATACATGATAAAATATGCATCACAAGAACTAAGGGCTATAGCTCAGTTGGTAGAGCACCTCGTTTACACGCGCGCCAATGTTTTTCAGGGGAGTCCATCATACAATCCAAAAAATGGATCTTATTGAGAAATCAATGTCTTACTCTATAATTTTAAGAGAACAATAGCCTGACGAATGGTTCGGTCCGATTTGAGTGCCCATTTAGGTACCAAACAGACCCCATCATTGATTTGAGATATTGATAAGGTGAATACCAGTACATTCAATGCTGGGCATAATGAGCACAAGGCCCTTAAAAAATCTCTTTTCGTCCTATGAACTTGAAGGTGTATGAAGTTTCATATTGGATTTTTTAAGCCGAACAATAGAGACTTGATTTAACTTAAAACGATCTGGCCAGAGGCAGACCTACGTCAAGATAACCCCACCTTTGAAACACTTTGGTAGTGTTCCTGGATCAGAATCCCAAATACTGAATCAGAGCACGTGGAGCCATCTCCTTATCTTATTTTTCTGTCAAGAAAAAATATGGTGGATTGGCTGATATTTCTATCAGTTAATGAAAGAGCCCAATGCAAACAAAAATGCATGTTGGGTCTTTGAAACAGTTCAGATCATTTTGATAATAATAAGTTTGATCTGTTTTACCGAGAAAGTCTACGGTTCGAGTCCGTATAGCCCTAAAACCCTATAAAATGAAAATTTGAAATACAAAATTGTATAATTTTCATTTCTTCATTCTTGTTTGTTGCTTGTAACTGACTGGTTGGTTCATCGAAACCAAATTTGTACTAGAAACTCACTTGTGGGTTAAGCTAGTGATACTCGTTTTCTTTGGTATACCTAAAAACTAGACCTAGCGAAGCACACCAAAACAAAAGGGGGATGGTCTTCAACCAACCCTTCGTCATTAACTTCGGAGGGAAATAAATTTGTACTAGAAACTCACTTGTGGGTTAAGCTAGTGATACTCGTTTTCTTTGGTATACCTAAAAACTAGACCTAGCGAAGCACACCAAAACAAAAGGGGGATGGTCTTCTTTTTCTGTATTCAATCAAGAGAAAACCCCACCCAGATTCTAATAAACGGAATATACCAACACTAAAATTAAGATATTCGAAATCCTGAGATGGAAATACCCGCCCATTTTCTTACATTTGAATACTTGTTCTATTCTAAATCACTAACAAAAAAACGACAAAAAGACCCCTCAGATTCTATTCCTAAAAAATCAAAATCTAGAAATCAAATAAAAAAAAATTTCAAATAATCAAAAGAATAATAAGTTTCGAAATTCTGAAACACAAGATAAAAATTCTAGTTTATTGTGAAGTCACTTCCTTTAGCAAGAATCCGAATCCTAGGTGAAAACAAGAAAATTTGTCTAAGCGTAACATATAGAGTTATACTAACTAAAGAAATTAAAGAAAATTGAAATAAAAAAATTAACTAGACTGGAAGTAGACTGGAGATAGGATCCCGGTCAAGTCAGTCGAAAAATCTTGAAATGAGATATGCGCCGAAATAATCAAATAATCAAAGGAGACTAGACAGTTTGGTCAAAATCAAAAAGAAAATGAATTCTTGTTTTGACTAACTAGTTGTGGATGTTATGGATGACTTTACAACTTCAATTCGAATCAACCAATCCGGTATATTTTCCACGTTCATAGGAGTGCGTCTATGTTTTTGCTTTACGAATATGATATTTTTTGGGCATTTCTAATAATATCAAGTCTTATTCCTATTTTGGCATTTTTTATTTCCGGGATTTTAGCTCCGATTAGGAAAGGGCCGGAGAAACTTTCTAGTTATGAATCGGGTATAGAACCGATGGGCGACGCTTGGTTACAATTTAGAATCCGTTATTATATGTTTGCTCTAGTTTTTGTTGTTTTTGATGTTGAAACGGTTTTTCTCTATCCATGGGCAATGAGTTTCGATGTATTGGGCGTATCCGTATTTATAGAAGCTTTCATTTTCGTGCTTATCTTAATTGTTGGTTTAGTTTATGCATGGCG